ATGGCAGTGGATATTGTGAGTGCTATCTTTGGGGGTTGTTTGGGGTGTGGTGGAAATGCTGAGGCTGGTAAATAAAAATTTATTAGTTGAGAGGGTGACAGGTGTGGTTGTGTACACCCTAAAGATAAAAATGCAATCTTCGGCTAGGTAGTCAGGCTTTTGTTTTTGGGGTTTGGCAAAGGCAAATAATATGGGAGTGGTCGGAGATGGGGGGAGGGGGGGTTTGAGATGAGTTAATTTGTCATGTTCAGGATTGGGCGTGTGAGAGTGTGCGTGTAATTAAAAATATTATATGTCCTACAAGCATGAATTAAATAACACCTTGTATAGGTTCATGGGGGATTAGAATATGGAACGTAGGTGCGGTAAATAATAGCATGGACTAGGAATCAAAGACAGGCGCTGCGGGACTGATTGTGGCGAGACCAGCATACTGCAATGGGGTCGCGTGCAGACCAGAGATAAAAGATACCAAATGCATGGAGAGCTCCCGTGACTGGTTAATAGGGTGATAGACCCGTGATCCATCGAGATGTCTTATTTAAGGGGAACGTGTGGGCGATCTTAGTGTTATGGCCCTGAGGTAAGAACCAGATGTCCTTTTTGATGCCATATATAGCTACCCCCACAAGTTATGGGCCCGGGCGAGGAGAGTAGCACTCTTGTGCGGGATATTGATTTCACGGAGGATGGTGAACAAGGGACACCTAATTGACAGGGGTCATCCGTGTTGTAAAGGAACGTTAATAAGGGCTTAGTTATAATGTGCTATGTCCGGTAAAGAACTTAATGTACTATGTACGGTTATGAAAAAGATGGCTTAGTTGATATTCTAATGGACATGGTAGAGACTTTGGAGGCTTGGAAGTTATGTGTTACAGTTGATTTACTATAGCAGAGTTCTTGCTTGTAAGCATGTGTTTAAGAATTTCTAGTAAATATGTAAATGTATGTACTATGTACGGTTAAACATTTATAGTACTATATAATATCCATGGTGACTAGCAGTTATGCACGAATTACATAGGGGTATATAAAATTAAATTATACTTAAATTGTTCTCTAAGAGTTGTAGCTCCTTAGAATACAGAAAGTAGTTTAGATAGAACGCCAATTTTGGGTATTGGTGGCGAAGTTAGGTGCTTTCTTTCTGAGTTGTCCTAGGGAGAGTCGTCCATCCCCGGTTTACAAGACCGGTGTATTAAGTTTATACTACGAGGACAGGTTCATTTGAGGAGGTTGTTTTCGATTAGGGAGGCAAGAGGTATTAAGACTAGGATTGTAGTGAAGTATATTATGGATGCTACTTGTCCAATTATAATGAAGGGTTGGTTTACTGGTTGACTTCCAATTCAGGTAAGGGTTAATAGAATTGTAACTAGGGTTCATAGTAGGAATTGACTGAGTGGGCGAAATATTATGCTCTGCTGTTTGGATTTGTGAAGTATGGGTACGATTGTCAGAATGAGAATAGATAATAGAAGTGCCAGGACTCCTCCTAATTTATTGGGAACGGATCGTAGGATCGCGTATGCGAACAGGAAATACCATTCTGGTTTAATATGTGGTGGGGTGCTAAGCGGGTTGGCTGGTGTGTAGTTATCTGGGTCGCCTAAAAGATCGGGTGAAAATAACACTAATATTATTAGGATGAGGAGAAGAAGGGCTATACCTAAGATATCTTTAATTGTGTAATAGGGGTGGAAGGGGATTTTGTCGGAATTGGAGGGGATCCCACAGGGATTATTTGATCCTGTTTCATGTAGGAAAAGTAGGTGTAAGATTGTGAAGGTTGCGATAATAAAGGGCAGGGTAAAGTGAAGGGTAAAAAATCGTGTAAGGGTTGGATTGTCGATGGAATACCCCCCTCAAAGTCACTGAACAAGGTTGGTTCCAATATATGGAACTGCGGATAGTAGATTTGTAATTACTGTAGCACCTCAGAATGATATTTGTCCTCATGGGAGTACGTAGCCCATGAAGGCTGTTGCTATTGTTATAAGTAGTAGTACAATACCGATATTTCAAGTTTCAAGGAGGAGAAATGAGCCATAATACAAGCCTCGGCCTACGTGTAGAAATAGGCAGATAAAGAACATAGAGGCACCATTGGCGTGGAGGTAGCGGATGATTCAGCCATAATTTACATCTCGGGTGATATGCACAATAGAGGAGAAGGCAGAGGAGGTATCTGGTGAGTAATGTATTGCTAGAAATAGGCCTGTGATAATTTGCAATATCAAGCAGGTTGCTAGTAGAGAACCGAAGTTTCATCACATGGAGATATTTGATGGAGTGGGCAGGTCAATAAGGGAGTGGTTGATTATTTTTATAATTGGGTTGGCTTTACGTGTAGCTGTCATTAGTGTTTTTATAGTTGAATTACAACGATGGTTTTTCATATCATTGGTCATGGTTGAAGTCCATGTGGAAACGATGTCATATATATTATTTTTATTGAGTGTATTATTGATTATAGGGTTTGTTGGGTTTTCTTCTAAGCCCTCTCCTATTTATGGGGGTCTAGCGTTGATTGTTAGTGGTATCATTGGTTGTATAATTATTTTGAATTATGGGGGTACTTATATAGGTTTAATAATATTTTTAATTTATTTGGGTGGTATAATGGTTGTTTTTGGTTATACCACTGCAATGGCTATTGAAGAGTATCCTGAAGCGTGGGTTTCAGGGTTTGAGGTTTTAGGTAGTTTATTAGTTGGACTAGCAATAGAGGTGGGATTAGTCTTGTGAGTATTAGACTATGATGAATTAATGGAAATTAATTTGAATAATATGGGAAGTTGAGTGATTTTTGAGGGAGAGGGGTCAGGGTTAATTCGAGAAGATTCTATTGGTGCAGGTGCTTTATATGATTATGGGCGTTGGTTAGTGGTCGTTGTTGGTTGAACATTATTTGTTGGTGTATATATTGTCATTGAAATTACTCGAGGTAATAGGTTATGTTATTAAAAGTGGAATTAGAAGCAGGGGAATAAGAAAAGAGAGGAAATAAAGCTTAATTAAGCCTTTTTGGGTGGTTGTGATTATAGAAGCAATAGTATGGGTGTGTGAAATTGTTTTGGGTATAGATTTTTCTAGTCAGATTAAGTCTAGTAAGAGAAAGGCTAGATTTTGGCTCATTATTAAATTTTGATATGGGACCATTCGGTGAATTGTAGTGGGATAATACCCTAGCATGTTGGAAAATTTAAATATATGTGATGGGGTATCTATTTTGAGCTTATTGGTTATGAGAGTTAGATCTAAGGCTATTAGAAAGCCTAGGATGGTTACGCAGAGGGCTAGGAGTTTCAGGTAAAGAGGTATTGTTAGTGGAGGAAATATAGTAGGAGTAATATTATTGATGATAAGAAATCCTGCGAGTAGGCTGCCTATTGTTAGACGTTTTATAGGGTTTAGTAGGGCTGGGTTGTTTTCATTAATATAAATTGAGGTTGAGAAGCGAGGTTGTCCTGTTAGTGTGAGGATAATAGTCCGGGTGCTATAGGCGCTTGTTAGGGAAGTGGCGATAAGAGTAATAGACAGGGCTCAGGCATTGGTATATGACGTGTTTGCAGTTTCGATAATGAGATCTTTAGAGTAGAAGCCTGTAAGAAATGGCATGCCTGTGAGTGCTAGATTGCCAATAGTCAGGGAAGTTGAGGTAAGGGGCATTGTTTTAAACAGGCCTCCTATTTTTCGAATGTCTTGTTCATTATTTAGGTTGTGGATAATGGATCCAGAGCAAATAAATAGTATGGCTTTGAAGAAAGCGTGGGTGCAGATGTGTAGAAATGCTAGATGTGGTTGATTAATGCCGATGGTAACTATTATTAAGCCTAGTTGACTTGAGGTGGAGAAAGCTACAATTTTTTTAATATCATTTTGTGTTAGAGCGCAGATAGCTATAAAAATGGTGGTAATAGCTCCTAGACATAATGTAAGGCTTTGAATTAATATATTGTTTTCTGTTATAGGGTGGAAGCGGATGAGTAAAAATACCCCAGCTACCACTATGGTGCTAGAATGGAGTAGAGCTGAAACTGGGGTTGGACCTTCTATAGCAGAGGGCAGCCAGGGGTGAAGACCAAGTTGAGCTGATTTTCCTGTTGCTGCTAAGAGAAGACCTATTAGTGGGAGAGAATTTGGGTTAGAGTCTAGGATAAATATTTGTTGAAAATCTCATGAGTTATAATGAAGGAGGAATCATGCTATTGCTAGAACGAACCCAATATCACCAATGCGGTTGTATAAGATTGCTTGGATTGCTGCTGTGTTGGCGTCTGTTCGGGCATGTCATCAGCTAATTAGTAGAAATGATATGATTCCTACACCTTCTCATCCGATGAAAAATTGGAAGAGATTGTTGGCGGTAATTAAAATTAATATGGTGATGAGGAAAATAAGGAGATATTTAAAGAATTGATTAATATTTGGGTCTGAGCTTATATATCATAATGAGAATTCTATAATGCATCAAGTGACAAATAGTGCAATTGGGATAAATATTATGGAGAAATAATCTAGTTTGAAGCTCACTATTAGTTCTAATGATTGAATAGTTGTTCAATGTCAGTTTGAGATAATTGTATCTTGATCTAGGAGAATATATAGAGCTGTTGGAAAGAGGCTGATGATAAAGGCATATATTATAGTTGTTTTTACATAATTAGGATATAAGTAGTTTTTGTTGGGTTTAATAAGGGTTATAATAGCTGGAAAAACTAGGGAAGTTAGGGTTAGCATAACGATGGAGGTGTACATGTTATTACTTTTATTTGGAGTTGCACCAATGTTTTTGGTTCCTAAGACCAATGGATAACTGTTATCCTTTAAAAGTTGAGATAGCCGTTTTGTTAAGTACGGGGGCATGGGTTAGCAGTCCTTGCAAGCTTTCTCGGTAAATAAGAAGTGGTGGGCTTCTATATTTAGATTCACAATCTAATGTTTTAGTTAAACTATATTTACAGGGGGTGAAGCCTATAATAATACTGGGGTTGAGGGATAGAAGGATAATAGAGGAAATATGTATAAATATTAGTATATTTTCCCGTGTGAAGGAGGGTTTTATGTTAATGATGTGGAAGGTGAGTATTCCTCGTTGCGTTGTAGTGAATATGTGTAGGGAATAAAGGGCAGTAATTAGCATGTTTAGTCCTGTGAATATAATGGTAATGTGTGACCAAGAAAATGAAGTTATTACTGTTAATAGCTCTCCAATCAGATTAATAGTGGGAGGTAACGCTAAATTAGTGAGGTTTGCCATGAACCATCAGAAGGCTATGAGTGGAAGTAGGGTTTGAAGTCCTCGAGAAAGTATTATAATGCGACTGTGAGTTCGTTCATAGTTTGAATTGGCTAGGCAGAATAATATAGATGAAGTAAGGCCATGGGCAATTATAAGGATAATTGCGCCAGTAAAGCTCCAGGGGGTTTGGATGAGGGAAGCCATGATTACTAGAGCTATATGACTTACAGAAGAGTATGCGATAAGTGATTTCAGGTCCGTTTGTCGGAGGCAAGTTGAGCTTGTTATAATCATGCCTCATAAAGATAATATAAGGAAGGGATAGGCTATATATTCGGTCAGGGGATTGAGGATTGAGGTGAGTCGAATCATACCATAGCCGCCTAGCTTTAAAAGCACTGCGGCAAGTACTATTGACCCGGCGATAGGGGCCTCAACGTGAGCTTTGGGAAGCCATAAGTGTAGGCCGTATAGAGGCATTTTCACTATGAAGGCTATTATACATGCTAGTCAGGTTAAGTTATGGGATCAAGTGGTTGTTAGTTTTTGGGCTGTGAGTGTTAGTAATATGATATTTAATGAACCTAGGCTGTTTTGTGTATATATCAGTATAATTAGTAAGGGGAGAGAGCCAGCTAATGTATAGAATAGGAAGTATGTACTTGCGTTGAGGCGTTCTGCTTGATTGCCTCATCGGGTAATAATAATTAGGGTGGGGATGAGGGTGGTTTCGAATAGGATATAAAATAAGATTAATTCTGTGGCTATAAATGTTATGATTAGGGAAATTTGTAGTAAAATTATTATGGAGAGATAGAGTTTTTTTCGTGAAAGACTTTCGTTGTGTAGGTGGTATTGGCTTGCTATGATTATAAGGGGTAAGAGTCAGGCGGTTAGTGTTAGGAGAGGCGTTGATAATGGGTCGGAAGAGAAATAAGTTGAATAGCTAATAAGATTATTATTAGTTTGATTAAAAAATAGAATAGGAATAAGGCTAATAATTAAGCTGTGCGTGGTTAAGTTAATTCAGATTATATTGTTTTTAGAGAATCATGTTATTGGTATTAATATAATTGTGGGGCAGATTATTTTTAACATTGAAGTAAGCTTAGGTTGTGGATGTGGTCTAGGCCATATGTGTTTGAGATTGAAATTAATAAGGCGAGACCTACTGCTGCTTCACAGGCGGCAAACACTAGCAGAGCAATTGGTACTATATTAGCCAGAGGGAAGTGTATGTTTAAGGCTATGAGAGTACTTATGATAAATAGTGAGAGTATTATCCCCTCTAGACATAGTAGGGAGGATATTAGGTGTGAGCGATAGATTAGTATGCCTAGGAGTGAAATAATAAATGATAATATAATATTTATGTAGACAATGGGCATTTGGTTAGTATGATTATCATAATCTAATGAGTCGAAATCATTTGTTTTATTTAAACTACTTACCAATTCAGTTCAGTCTAGCCCCTTTTGAGTTCATTCATAGGCTAGACTGAGGGTTAAAATGGTGATTAGTATAATTGATGATTTAGCTATTGCAGGAATATTTGTTGTTTGGAGAGCTCATGGTAGAGGTAATAGTAGGGCGATTTCTAAGTCAAACAGTAGAAAGGTGATGGCGACCAGAAAGAATTTTATCGAAAAAGGAATACGGGCGGGATTCAATGGATCAAACCCACATTCATAAGGGTTAGCTTTTTCTGCGTAAGAGCTCAGTTGAGGTAACCAGAATATGATAATTATCAGTAGTAGGGTTAGGAGGGTGTTGATTGTTAGGGCGAATATTAGGTTAATTATCCTTTTTCGAGTATTGTCGAAGCTAGCTGATTGGAAGTCAGCTGTACTAGTTATACTAAAAGAATAGGAACCTCATCAGTAAATGGAAATATAGAGAAACAGCCAGACGAAGTCTACAAAGTGTCAATATCAAGCGGCGGCTTCAAAGCCAAAATGGTGATTTGATGTGAAATGATATAATAGTTGGCGAATAAGGCAGACAGTAAGAAATGTAGATCCGATAATAACGTGAAGTCCATGGAAGCCGGTGGCAACAAAAAATGTTGAGCCATAAATGCCGTCAGAGATAGTGAAGGGTGCTTCATAGTATTCTGAGATTTGTAATAGGGTGAAGTAGATGCCTAATAAAATTGTAGTGAGTAGGGCTTGGATTATTTGTTTTCGGTTATTTTCTATTAAGCTGTGATGGGCCCAAGTGATTGTAACTCCTGATGCAAGTAATACAGAAGTATTTAGAAGGGGTACTTCTAGAGGATTCAGGGGGGTAATACCTGTTGGTGGTCAGTGTCCTCCTAAGTGTGGGGTAGGGGCGAGACTTGAGTGATAGAATGCTCAGAAGAAGCCAGCAAAGAAGAAAATTTCTGAAATGATAAATAAAACTATTCCGTAACGGAGGCCTTTTTGAACTGGTGTTGTATGGTGGCCTTGATAAGTGCTCTCTCGGATGATATCACGCCACCATTGATATATTGTTAACATGCTGGTCAATAGTCCTAGTATTAGTAAAGTTATAGAATAAAAGTGAAATCATATAATTAGGCCTGATGTTATCAGGAGAGCTGAGAAAGCTCCTGTCAGTGGTCATGGACTAGGTTTGACTATATGATAGGGGTGAGTTTGGTGAGTCATTAAGTATTATCATGTAGGTAAAGGCTTACCAATAGCGTGAAAACATAGGCCTGAATCAGGGCAACTGCGATTTCTAGAATTATTAGTGCTATTAGGAGTACTAGGATTAGAGGGGTTGCAAGGAAATTGTTGACTGATAATGCTAGTGCGGCGTTTCCGATCAGGTGTATAAGTAGATGTCCTGCTGTAATATTAGCGGTTAGGCGTACAGCTAGGGCAACTGGTTGAATAAACAAGCTAATAGTCTCAATAACTACTAGTATGGGGATAAGAGGTGTGGGTGTACCTTGTGGTAGAAAGTGGGCCAGGGAGCTTTTGGTTTTAAAGCGGAGACCTGTAATTACTGTACCTGCTCATAGAGGGATTGCCATGGCTAGGTTTATGGATAGTTGAGCGGTAGGCGTAAATGAATGAGGTAGGAGTCCGAGAAGGTTAGTTATGGCAATGAAAATAAAAAGGGATATTAATATTAGAGACCAAGCTTGTCCTTTGGTGCTCTGTGTTATTATTATTTGTTTTAGAGTTATTTGAATTAGGTTTTGTTGAATAGTAATTAGTCGGTTGTTGATAAGAGCTTTAGAGGCTGGAATTAATAGTGTAGGAAATAGAATGATGGGGATTACGGCGGGCAGGCCTAGGAGTGATGGAGTTGTGAAGGGGGCAAATAAATTTTCGTTCATTTTAATTGTCAGGGGTTGTTAAATAATTGCATATCAGAGGCTTTTTGTGAGGGAGAAAAATAATAAGTTGTTTTTAATAGTTTTAATTGTATAATAAGGTATAGTGCAGGTAGTATAGTAATAATAGTAATAAATCATGTAGATGTATTTAGCTGAGGCATTTCACTGTAGAGAAGAATATTTCCCAGTCTTTAGCTTAAAAGGCTAATGCTATGGCAGCTATACAATGGGTCTTGAATTTTTTGGGACGGTCAAGCGGAATAAGTATAATATGTCTAGAGGGTAAATACGGGCCCTATCTCAAAAATTTTTAGGGGAATTAACTCTGCAACAATTGGTATAAAACTGTGGTTCGCGCCGCAGATTTCTGAGCACTGTCCGTAGTAGACGCCTGGTCGTATAGCAGTAAATGTAGTTTGGTTTAAGCGCCCGGGGATTGCATCTGTTTTTAGGCCTAGTGTGGGAATAGTTCATGAGTGTAAGACGTCTTGTGATGTAATTATTATACGGACAGGGGCTTCAATTGGAAGTACTACTCGGTTATCAACTTCTAGAAGTCGAAGATCCCCCGGGTTCAAAAATAGTGGTGGGAGTATATAAGAGTTGAAAATTAAGCCCCCATAATCTGTATATTCATATGTTCAGTATCATTGATGTCCAATTGATTTGATGGTAAAGGAGGGGTTATTAATTTCGTCTGTTAAGTATAGAATACGTAGGGACGGGAGAGCAATTAAGACTAAAATAACTGCGGGTAGGACGGTCCAAATAGTTTCTATCTCTTGGGCATCTGTGATATTAGTATTGGTTAGTTTTGTTGTGAGTACAGATGATAAAACATACAAAACTAGGAAGCTGATTAAGGTTACGATTATAAAGGCGTGGTCATGGAATGCAATTAGCTCTTCTATGATAGGGGATGTGGCATCTTGTAGGCCTAGTTGAACGGGATGGGCCATATAAGATATATAGGGCATATCCTATAATTTAGCTTCGACAAAGCTATGAAATAATTTTTCTAATATCTTATTGAAAAAGTTATAGGGGCTATAGGGTTGGCTTGAAACCAATCTCAGAAGGTTCGATTCCTTCCTTTTTTATTTGGTTTTAATGAAAGTAGGCTCATCAAATGTATGGTAGGGTGGGGGAGAGCCATACAGTCACTCTAGGTTAGAAGTGGGTTGTTCAATTAATAGAACTTTGCGTTTTGAAGCAAAAGCTTCTCAGATTATATAGACTATTAGTAGTATTGCTACTAGGGAAATAAAGGAGCCTACAGATGATACAATATTTCACGTAGTATAGGCATCAGGATAGTCTGAATAGCGTCGTGGTATTCCAGATAAGCCAAGGAAGTGTTGTGGGAAGAAAGTTATATTTACGCCTACAAATATAATAATAAAGTGGGCTTTGGCGCAGACTTGATCCAGAGTATAGCCTGAGAACAGAGGGAATCAGTGAATAAAACCCCCTATGATAGCAAAGACAGCTCCTATTGATAGGACATAGTGGAAGTGAGCTACTACATAATAGGTATCATGTAGTACAATATCTAATGATGAGTTTGCTAGGACAATGCCAGTCAGACCCCCTACGGTGAAAAGGAAAATAAAACCTAGAGCTCAAAGTATTGCGGGGGATCACTTGATATTTCCTCCGTGTAATGTAGCGAGCCAGCTAAAAACTTTGACGCCAGTTGGAATTGCAATAATTATAGTGGCAGAGGTAAAATAGGCTCGTGTATCCACGTCTATACCAACTGTAAACATGTGGTGAGCTCATACAATAAAGCCTAGGAATCCAATTGATATTATGGCTCAGACTATTCCCATATACCCGAATGGTTCTTTTTTTCCAGAGTAATATGTTACGATGTGAGAGATTATTCCAAAACCAGGGAGAATAAGAATATAGACTTCGGGATGACCAAAGAACCAGAATAGGTGTTGATATAGAATAGGATCTCCTCCTCCGGCAGGATCGAAGAAAGTGGTGTTGAGGTTACGATCCGTCAATAGTATTGTAATGCCGGCGGCTAGTACAGGGAGAGAGAGGAGAAGTAGGACTGCTGTGATTAGGACTGATCAAACAAATAAGGGGGTTTGATATTGGGATATTGCAGGGGGTTTTATGTTAATAATAGTTGTAATAAAGTTAATAGCTCCTAGAATAGAGGAGATGCCTGCTAGATGAAGTGAGAAGATAGTCAAGTCTACAGAAGCTCCTGGGTGAGATAGGTTTCCTGCTAAAGGAGGATAAACTGTTCAACCTGTCCCTGCACCGGCTTCTACTATGGCTGATGCAAGAAGAAGTAGAAATGATGGTGGGAGAAGTCAGAAGCTTATATTGTTTAGACGGGGAAATGCTATGTCAGGGGCTCCAATTATTAAAGGTACCAATCAATTTCCGAACCCTCCAATTATGATAGGTATAACTATAAAGAAAATTATAACAAATGCATGGGCTGTAACGATAACATTATAAATATGGTCGTTGCCTAATAGGTTACCGGGCTGGCCTAATTCGGCTCGGATAAGAAGGCTTATAGCTATGCCTGCAGTTCCAGCTCATGCACCAAATAATAAATATAAGGTTCCAATATCTTTGTGATTTGTGGAGAATAGTCAGCGGTTAATGAGCATAGGTGAAAAGGGTAAAATGGCTGAGTAAGCATTAGGCTGTAAATCTAAGGACAGAGGTTGAGTCCTCTTTTTACCAGCCCCGAGGTGATTTTCATGTTGAATTGCAAGTTCAAAGGAGCAGTCTGAGATTTCTGCCGGGGCTTCTCCCGCCTTTTTTCCCTGACGGCGGGAGAAGTAGATTAAAGCCAGTTGATTAGGGCACTTAGCTGTTAACTAGGTTTTTGTGGGTTTGAATCCCATTAATCTAGCAGGGGCTTAGCTTAATTAAAGTGACTGATTTGCGTTCAGTTGATGCAGAGTAGAGTTTTGCAGTCCTTAATATATTTCAGAAATTAAGTGTACTTAACTTACTTAGAGCTTTGAAGGCTTTCGGTCTTATTTAACCTAAATTTCTAGAAAATAGTTAAAATTGTTGGAGATAGTGGTAAAAGGAAGGTGGTAAGAATGATGAGTGGGGGAATAAGGGGTATGGGTTTTGTATTTTCGAATTGTCATTTTATTTTTGTATTATTGGATGTGGGGAGTAGTGTTATAGAAGTAATATAAATTAGGCGTAGATAAAAATATAGGTTAAGTAAGGTTATAGTAATTATAATAGTGGGTATAATGAAATTATTATTTTTTGTAAGTTCTTGAATGATAATTCATTTGGGTAGAAAGCCAGTTAGTGGGGGTAGACCTCCTATGGATAGAAGAGTGGATGATATTAGTGGTATTAATCAGGTTAGTTTATTTCATGTGCGTGATAATATCAGGATTGTGGTGTTTGAGTTCAGGCTTAGAGCTAGGAATGCGGTGGTTGTTAGAATAATGTATGTGAGTAAATAAAAAATTGTAACATTTGGATTGTATGTCAGTGTTATTATCATTCAGCCTATGTGTGTGATTGAAGAGTATGCTAGGATCTTACGTAGTTGTGTTTGATTGAGGCCTCCTCAGCTGCCTATTATGATGGATAGTATCGATAGGGCTAGGAGAGTGCTTGTGTTAATTGATGAATATATTTGGTATATAATTGAAATGGGAGCTAGTTTTTGTCATGTAAGGAGAAGTAAGCCGGGGATTAGGGGTGTTCCTTGGGTGACTTCTGGAATTCAAAAGTGAAAGGGGGCTATTCCTAGTTTTATAGCAAGAGCTATTATTATGATTAGGGCTGAGAGTTGGTTGGGATTATTTATTATGGTTCATTGTCCGGGGAATAAGTTATTATATATAATTGCTATTATGAGAATTATGGATGCTGTAGATTGTACGAGAAAATACTTAGTAGCAGCTTCTGTGGAGCGAGAATTTGCTTTTTTAATTAGGATTGAGGTAAAAGCTAATATATTTATTTCCAGGCCCGCTCAGGCAAGGAACCAGTGGGAGCTAAGTGAGGTAATGAAAGTACCTATAATTATGGTAGAATAAATAACAAGTTGGGCTAGTGGGTTAATTAGTATGGGAAGGATATAACCAACATTTTCGGGGTATGGGCCCGATAGCTTATTTAGCTGACCTTACTTAGAATGAGGTGTAATAGGTAGCACGGAGAAATTTGAATTCTCAGGAGTAGGTTCGATGCCTATATTTCTAGAAATAAGAGGGCTAAGCACCTCTATTCTTTACTCTATCAAAGTAACTCTTTTGTCAGACATATTTCTAGTTTTGAGGAGGGATGCCAGAGGTTGCGATGGGAACTGAAATATATCATATGAGAAATGCTAGTGTAAGGGGGAGAAAATTTTTTCATAGTAGGTGTATAAGCTGGTCATAGCGGAAACGAGGGTAGGTTGCTCGAATTCATAAGAATAAAGATGTTAGGAGAAGTGTTTTGGCAACAAAGCATGTTGTGAATAGTTCTGGTGAATAAATAGGATATAGTGTACCTAGAAAAATTATAGTTGTTAGGGCATTTATTATGATAATATTTATATACTCAGCTATGAAGAAAAGGGCAAATGGACCTGCTGCATATTCAATGTTAAAGCCTGACACTAGTTCTGATTCTCCTTCTGTGAGATCAAAGGGGGCTCGATTAGTTTCCGCTAATGTAGAAGTAAATCATATTATAGCTAAGGGTCATGATGGTAGGAGAAGTCAAAGGTGCTCTTGTGTTGTAATAAGTGTATAAATATTAAATGAGCCGCTTATTAATAGGATTGACAGTAGAATAATGGCGAGAGTTACTTCATATGAAATTGTCTGGGCAACTGCTCGTAGTGCTCCAATTAATGCGTAGTTTGAGTTTGATGCTCACCCTGATCATAAGATGGAATAGACGGCTAGGCTAGATGTAGCTAAGATAAATAGAAGCCCTAGATTGAGATTGATTAGGGAGTTGGGTATGGGAAGGGGTATTCATAGGAGAAGGGCAATAAAAAAGGCTAGGGCTGGTGCAATAATGTAAAGGATAGTTGTAGAGGTTGAAGGTTTTAGGGGTTCTTTGGTGAAGAGCTTTACTGCATCGGCAAAGGGTTGTAATAGTCCGTAGGGGCCTACAACATTGGGTCCTTTACGTAGTTGTATATAGCCTAGTAATTTTCGTTCTGTAAGTGTAAGAAAGGCTATGGCGGCTAGGATGGGTAAAGTAATAAGTAGAAGGTTTATTGTGAACATAATGTTAAGAAGAGGAATTGAACCTCTGATTGTAAAGTCTTAAGTTTTATGCAATTGCCGGGCTCTGCCATCTTAACAATCCCTGTTCTTGGGTTAGTGCTTGTGGGTTTTATTAAATTAAGACTAGGTCATTTATGAAGGGAGGGCGCTTTGTGAAGTAGGCCCTATTTCTCTTGTCCTTTCGTACAGGGAGAAATGTAGAATAGATAGAAACCGACCTGGATTGCTCCGGTCTGAACTCAGATCACGTAGGACTTTAATTGTTGAACAAACAAACCCTTGATAGCTGCTGCACCATCAGGATGTCCTGATCCAACATCGAGGTCGTAAACCCTATCGTCGATATGGACTCTGGGATAGGATTGCGCTGTTATCCCTGGGGTAACTTGTTCCGTTGGTCAAGTTATTGGATCAATTGTATGTGGCAGTTCGCTTTGACTTGTGTGGTCTTAGCATAGCTTATTCGGAGGTTTAGTTGTGCTCCGAGGTCACCCCAACCAAAACTTCTAATACAGGGACAGGGTGTGTTAGGTCCGTGGATTTATGTTAATTTTGTTTGTATTAGTGAGTTAAAGCTCCACAGGGTCTTCTCGTCTTATTATTTTATGTCCGCCTCTTCACGGATAGGTCAATTTCACTGGTTAAAAGTAAGAGACAGTTGAACCCTCGTCTCGCCATTCATACAAGTCCTTATTTAAAGAACAAGTGATTATGCTACCTTTGCACGGTCAGGGTACCGCGGCCGTTAAACATGTGTCACCGGGCAGGCAATGCCTCTAATACTAGTAATGCTAGAGGTGATGTTTTTGGTAAACAGGCGGGGTTATATTTGCCGAGTTCCTTTTACTTTTTTTAACCTTTCCTTGAAGGCATGCCTGTGTTGGGTTAACAGTATATATAGTGCTGACTTGTTTATAGTTATTAGCATTTGGCTGTTAGGTATCAGTAAAGTTTTTGTTCTGATTTAGGCATATGCCAGGAGAATTCATTCATGTTACTAATGCTAACATTATTGCTTCTATGGTATAATAGATTAATCCAATGTAATGTAAGGAGTTCAGTAAGATGTCTGGGATTTTTCTAGGTAATTGAGTTGAGCTTGAACGCTTTCTTAATTGATGGCTGCTTTTAGGCCAACTATGGGAGTTGAAATTTTTACTCTCTATACAAGGTTTTTTCCTAGTGTCTAAAGAGCTGTCCCTCTTTAGACTAACAATTAAGCTTACAGGGGGATTAGTAGCTCTGTAGGTAAGCTTAAAGTTGAACTAAAATTCTATCTTGGATAACCAGCTATCACCAGGCTCGATAGGCGTGTCACCTCTACCCAGAAATCTTCCCACTATTTTGCTACATAGACGGGTGTGCTCTTTTAGCTGTTTTTGGGTAGCTCGTCTGGTTTCGGGGTATTTGGCTTTAGTTCTCTTTGCGAAATAATTTCTAGTTAACTCATTATGCAGAAGGTACAGGGGTGAGTCCTTGCTTTTTTGTGCTTATATTTCTTTTTTCATCTTTCCCTTACGGTACTTTATCTATAGCGCCAGAATAAATTTTCTATCACCTATACTTTTATATTTGTAAATGATTTAGCTTGCCTGTAAGTTGATATTAGTGTTGGTTGGGATTTGGGCTAGTATTGGCTCAAGGTAATCAAGAGATGTTGATGTCTTCCGGGTGTAAGCCGGATGCTTTGTCGTGAGCTATACCTTGATTTATCCAAGTGCACCTTCCAGTACACTTACCATGTTACGACTTATCTCCTCTATATAAGAGTTAGATTATTTAGTTAAATTATTCTTAAATATATTTGAGGAGAGCGACGGGCGGTGTGTGCGTGCTTCATGGCCTAATTCAACTAAGCACTCTATTCTTAGTTTACTACTAAATCCTCCTTGGACTCCTAGATTTCATAAGAGTTATCGTAGGGTTTTCTGAGGTAGAAAATGTAGCCCATTTCTTCCAACTCATAGGCTACACCTTGACCTAACGTCTTTGCGTGGACATTTGTGCTTACTTTGTATCTCTTGTTGAGGTTTGCTGAAGATGGCGGTATATAGGCTGAGCAAGAGGTGGTGAGGTATATCGGGGTTTATCGATTATAGAACAGGCTCCTCTAGGGGGATATGAAGCACCGCCAAGTCCTTTGAGTTTTAAGCTGTTGCTTGTAGTATTCTGGCGAGTAGTTTTGTTGTTTTAACTACTAAAGTTTAGGGCTAAGCATAGTGGGGTGTCTAATCCCAGTTTGGGTCTTAGCTATGGTGTATTCAGATTTTTAAAGCCACTTTCGTAGTTTATTTTACGTTGGCTAGGGTTTTACAGTTTAGAGAGAGTTTAGCTTTATTTAGTCATATTTATCTAAAACACCCTTTACGCCGATGCCTATTAGCTCGGGTCAATCGTATGGCCGCGGTGGCTGGCACGAAATTGACCAACCCTAGAATAGCATAGCTTATTTAAACTTTCGTTTATTGCCAAATATTAGTCACTGCTGTTTCCCGTGGGGGTGTGGCTAAGCAAAGTGTCTTGAGCTGCGTTAAGCGTGCTTGATACTTACTCCTTTTAATCATGGTGATTTGTAGGGTGTCTTCACCGGAGCGGGGATGCTTGCATGTGTAATCTTGCTATAAGCTAATAGAAAGGCCGGGACCAAACCTGTTTGTTTATGGGGTTTATGGGCCCGTCTAGGCATTTTCAGTGTCTTGCTTTGGATTTATTAAGCTACATAAAC